AATGGGATATGCATTTGAAATGGCCCTCTGAGTTATGATATATATCATGAGCGATACGGAAATAGATCGAGTAATCTGTTCCTTTATCCAAGAAAAAGTATTTATAGTTTCCATGGTTCAATTGTTGATACCAAAATTTCTACAATAGGTGGGGTAAGTCGCTAGTATAGTTCCCTATCCACGATTCTGTTAGTTACTGGAATAATAAAAATTTACTGGTTACTGGACTAATATAGGATGAATCCTGAAGATGGGTAAAAATAGAAAGCATAAATTTTCAACGCTTTGTTTATGTACAACTACAAAGTTGCAAACCTTCGAATTGGATTAGATTAATATGAGTGGATCTGTTATCAGTCATTCATTGAATGATAAATAACTACAAGGAATGATAAATAATTACAAGTGACGGAGATACGCGATTTAAATAACGGAAAATCCAATATTTAAAAACTGTATCAAGAATGACTGGACAAATTGAAACAAGACCCGATATGATTTGATCATTCTGAACAAATCCAAAATCTTTGTAGACAGAGCCAATCAGTAATTCCCAACCGTGGGGTGAATGGAATCCGGTACAAAAATCGGTTAATAAAAGAATACAAAAAGCTTTGACTGTGTCGCTTAGGTTATATAGGAATTCCTGGGCCCAAGAGTTAAGAATACCAAGTTCTTCATTACCCAAAATATAATAACCACTGAGAATAACAAAACAGATTATATTTATTGAGAAGTGAAAAATCGTATGGATACGATCTTCGTTGTGTATCTTGATTAATTGGATCGTTTCTTTTTGTATTCCTAGAGTAAGCTTGTGTAGACGTGTCTCCGAGTATTCTTCGATCATTTCGTCCAAGACGAGGAGTTCCTCTAATTCTATGAATTTTTCTAGAATACCCCTTTCTTGAATATCATTCAAAAAAATTTCGGATTGCCCGGCATTCCACCAATTAGTAACCCAAGATTCCAGACTTTTTTTAAATGAGAGAGAAAGCCACCAAGGAAAAAATACTATAGATACAAGAGGAGTGGATGCTTTCTTTTTTGCCATTTTTTAATCTGTGAATTGTTAATCAACCCACCTCATTCGTCGACTCTATGTGATCGAATCCTTCTTTCACGCATGAGTTCTATACAAGGTATGGAACCTATCAATCTATTTTTTTTGTGATTTTTTGATTAGTCTTTCAATCTCGAAAGACTAGAGAAATCGACTACAAATCAATCCATTTCGAATGAAGAAATACTAAAAAAATAAAGTTTCCCGATATCTCAATTGGACAAATTCGAAACAACTCTCTCCTTTCAATGAATGACTGAAAGAAACGCTTTAAGTAATGAATATTAATCCAATTTTGAGACGAAAGAATCCACAATATCCAATATTAAAAAAAAAAAATTCACTGATTGCCCACAGACAGGAATAGTAGAATAATTGAGGGAAAGATATTGCAATACTCAAAGTAGCAAAACAAGCCAGAAATTGGCTAATTATCATTATTAAGAAATCAAATTGTTATTTTTCTGTTGGTTATTAAGGAACACAAAAGAAAGGAGAAAATAAAACGTCGAGTGACAAAAATAAAGAATTTCGTTTTGTAGTTGTTCCGCCCGCTTTCGCTCGAATGACCCTTCTGATGAAACTTCACTTAGTTTATGTTATAGAAAAAAAGAGGATTCTTGCATTTTTCCCTCAAAGCACCCATTTCCCATTTTGTTTCAAATCAATTGGTACACGCAAGAAATAGGACAATTCAGCAGCTTTTTCTACAATTTCTCGTGTAGTCAAATTCTCATCAGTACGAGTTAAGGGAATGTTCCCCTGGCCCCGGATGTCCATATAAAGGACACGACGGGTATAAATACCCTCTTTAACTTCTATTCTAATGGACTGAATATCTTTTATAAGGAATCGGAGGAATATGCGACGATTTTTTCCAGGAAATCCCCACCGAAAAATGCACACTATGCCTTCCTTTCTATCGAATCGATCATAACCGCTGCCTACATTCCAGAAAATTGTGCACCACAAATAGGAACTAATAAAGAGACCCGCGATTCCGTAGAAAGACATCACGATACCTTGTGGAAAAAAAATGATTTGCTCAGACGGAAAAAAAGATATCAAATTTCTACCAAGATAACTGGAAGTTCCAACCAATAAGAATCCTAATGAACCTAAAAAAAGGATAAAGGCCCAGCAGAAATTACTTAATTTTCGAGACTCCGTTATAAGTTCTATCCGTATATGTTCTGATCGCCAATCCATACTGGATCCGATTGTATTTTATTAGAATTAAGGGAAACCCTCCAATTTATTTGACTTTATCTTTTTTGTTTTGTTTCCGAAGTAACTCTCATCAACTAGCACTAGTTTGATGTGAACCTTTAGGAGTAATTCATCAAATTACTTAGATCTAATCTAAACTAAAATAATAACATACCCTTCCTATGATCCCACTATACATATAGATCCGAGGACTTTTTATTTCAGCCATCTAGCGATCCTGGTCGATTTGAAAAGGGCTAGAATTCATTTACCCATATATTATTATGTTTCTACAGGTATAAGAGTCCTTTACCTTATGTCTTTATGTTCGGCAGAAATCACATGTTATCTCATATTTCGCTAAATAGATATCTCTATTAGTTATGATGCAAGTCTAAGTTTTTGAAAAAAAAAATAGAAGAGAGGGGGTCCATCAGGTCTAAACAATCTTGTTTTCTTGAACATGAAGATATAAAGAAGCCATTGCAATTGCCGGAAATACTAGGCCTACTAAAGGCACAAAAAAAGCGGGAAGGTTCATAGAATGGGTACCTCGATTTATTGTTCGTACCTGTTATTATTATTTATAAATAAAGATATCTTATAATAATTATAATTAATAATTAAGAATTTTCATTATTATTTAACTATAACTATTAATTCATAATTCAATACTTAGTATAGATCTAAGTATCTATATATCTATATCCTCACTTAGATATAGATATATAGATACTTATATTACCAAACAAAATTCCTATTTCCTTTAATTCCGAATAAACTAACTACTCCTTTGCTACAAATAAAAATAATTGAACTTAGCACTCTATTTGGTTTTTATTTTAATTTTTAGTCAAAGGAAAGAAACCGTGGAGCTTAAATAACTCAGTCAGAACACTTTTTAAAAGATTACGTGGTACGATTAGGTCGAATGCTCCCTTATCAAATAAATTTTCAGTCTCTTGCAAACCTTCGGGTACTGGTATTTTCAACAGTTCTTCAATTACTCTTTTACCCGCAAATGCAATGTAAGCATTGGGTTCGGCAATAATGATATCACCCAACATACCAAAACTGGCCGTCACCCCACCAGTAGTAGGAGATGCAAGGATTGATACATAAAACAACTTTTTATTTGATTGATAATCATATAAAGCAGACGAGATTTTAGCCATTTGCATCAAGCTCACACTTCCTTCTTGCATACGCGCCCCCCCCGAAGCACACACTATAATAAGAGGTAGAAATTGATTGGTAGCGTATTCAATCAAACGGGTGATTTTTTCCCCGACTACGGATCCCATACTGCCCCCTATAAACTCAAAATCCATAACCCCAACTGCTACGGGAATGCCATTTATTTCGCCTATGCCTGTTTGAACAGCCTCGGGTAATCCCGTCTTTGTTTGATAAGAATCAAGACGGTCTTTATAAGGTTCGTCCTCTTCCTCAAATTCATCTTCATTTGATTCAGATGAATCAAATGAAGATGAATCAAATGAAGATGAATCAAATGAAGATGAATCAAATGAAGATGAATCAAATGAAGATGAATCAAATGAAGATGAATCAAATGAAGATGAATCAAATGAAGATGAATCAAAAGTATTTTTTTCGTCCTCTTCATCAAATGAAGATGAATCAAAAGGATTTTTTTCGTCCTCTTCATCAAATGAAGATGAATCAAAAGGATTTTTTTCGTCCTCTTCCTCAAATTCATCTTCCTCAAATTCATCTTCATCAAATGAAGATGAATCAAGACGATCTTTTTCGTCCTCTGAATCAAATTCAGATGGTTCAAAACCAAAAGGATCTTTATAAGGTTTGTCCTCTTCATCAAATGAAGATGAATCAAGACGATCTTTTTCGTCCTCTTCATCAAATTCAGATGGTTCAAAACCAAAAGGATCTTTATAAGGTTTGTCCTCTTCATCAAATGAAGATGAATCAAGACGATCTTTTTCGTCCTCTTCATCAAATAAAGATGAATCCCATTCAATGGGATCTAGAGAGACCATGTCTTCGTCCATAGGATTCCAAGTATCCGGATCGATCAAAAGATCTATTCTATCTGAACTATTCATTTTCAGATGCCACTCACAATGTTCACAAATATTCATTTTTTCTTTCAAAAATCTCTTATAATTTAATCCATAACAATTGTCGCATAGAACCCACAAATGCCTATATTTGCTATATATGTCAGTTTCATCACTATCATTAGAACTATCTTCATCTTGCCCATCGATATCATTAGAACTATCTTCATCTTGCCCATCGATATCATTAGAACTTTCTTCTAGAGTTAAATCACTATCTTCATCTTGCCCATCGATATCATTAGAACTATCTTCATCTTGCCCATCGATATCATTAGAACTTTCTTCTAGAGTTAAATCACTATCTTCATCTTGCCCATCGATATCATTAGAACTATCTTCTAGAATTAAATCACTATCTTGCTCATCGCTATCATTAGAACTATCTTCTAGAATTAAATCACTATCTTGCGCGGGGGTTCGTATACCCGCCGAACCCTCCCTTTCATCATCCGAACCCTCCCTTTCATCATCCGAACCCTCCCTTTCATCATCCGAACCCTCCCTTTCATCATCCGAACCCTCCCCTTCACCATTATTTCGACTTTCACCACAAATGTACCTATAAATGTAACTATCACTGCAATTATCGATATCACTTACGATGGAAGTATCGATACAGATTTCAG